AGCATCGGGCAACCATACATGAAGGGGAAATTGTGCAGATTTAGCAACGGCACCAGCAAATAACAGAACAGCACACAAAGTAACAAATAAAAAATTGATCTCGTTATTAGAAATTAAGTTATTGAATATTTCGAATAAATCCTGAAATTCGAAGCTACCCGTTATCCAATAAAAACCTAAAATTCCCAATAATAAACCAAAATCCCCTACACGATTTGTTACAAAAGCTTTTTGGCAAGCATTTGCTGCAAGAGGTCGTGTGAACCAAAATCCTATTAATAAATAGGAACACATTCCAACCAATTCCCAAAAAATATAAATTTGTATCAAATTCGAACTAGTAACTAATCCTAACATGGAAGTACTGAAAAAACTCATATAAGCAAAAAATCTCAAATATGCTTGATCATGAGCCATATAATTATCACTATAAATAAGAACCATAATTCCAACGGTAGTGATTAATATTGACATAATAGAAGTAAGTGGATCTATAAAATAGCCGAATTCTAAAGAAAAATCGTTATTAATGATCCAAGACCATACATATTGATAGATAGAATTGCTATTTATTTGCTGAATAGACAGATTCATTGAAAAAATCATGACTATACTTAACAATAAAACACTCTGAAAAGACCACATGCGACGCAAATTTTTTGTTGCCGTCGGAAAAAGAAGAAGCCCCACCCCTATTAATATAGGAACGGGAAGTGGGATGAAAGGTATGAGCCACCCGTATTGATATGTCTGTTGCATAAAAAGCTTTTTGAATTCTGAATTTCCTAATTTATTGTTTCCGATTGACCGGATCTTACCTCTTTGAAAGGAGTCAATAAAAGTCAAGATATGGACTAAGTTAAACTAATTTAAATAGAAATTAAGAAGCTTTTCTTCTTACTTTACTTATTCTTTACTTATTAATTTAATTAATTAAATTATTTTATTTATTTTTATAAATCCTTCAAATATTCAATTCAAATTAAGAAGTTACATTTGGTCAAATAATATAAAACAGAGTAATTCCTAATTTTTTTTTTCAAATTTGAAAATGAAACCTACCCCGTTTAACCGGTTAATAAAAAAGTAAACGAAAATGGGAGGTTGGATTCTTTTTTTTATTAAGATTTAATTCTATTTCTACGGTGCAGCAGATTCTATAGATATAGACTTTAATGAGAAAGAATATCAAATAAAGATACTAATCAATCTAATGAATAAAAACGATTTTACGGCTATTCTATGGAACAAAAAAAATCACATATCTTCGTCTTTCTCTATTTCTAGTATTTAGAGTACGCGAAATATTATGATGCGATTTTCATATATCTTTCCCCCCCTTAGCTTTCTTTTTTCTGGAAAGAATATTAATTCTTGAATTAATAGAATAAAATAAAAAAAGTGAATTTAATAAAGTAAAGAAAAAGAAGGATTTGGTTTGAACAATAGATGTCTTTCACATCCAACTAGAACAATAAGTAATCCTTTTTATCTTAAATGACCGTTCCAAAAAAACGTATTTCTACATCAAAAAAGCGTATTCGGAAAAATATTTGGAAAAGGAAGGGATATTGGACAGCGTTAAAAGCTTTTTCGTTAGGGAAATCTCTTTCTACAGGAAATTCAAAAAGTTTTTTTGTGCAACAAACAAAAAACAAATAAGTAATCAAAAATTTCACTAATCTGAATCGACTCGAAAAATGAAATTGACCCATTTCATATTTGCTAAAAAATTTGGAATTTCCACTATCTATTGAGTTAAGCTAATCAATATGAAATGGCACTCAGTTCCCTCTTTTATATTTTGAAAAAAAAAAATAACAATTTAGCTTTTTACTGAATTCTAAAAATAGAATACTTTCTTTGTTGACAAACGCATAAATACATGATAAAGGGGTTTATCCTTCTTTTTTTAGTAGATTTTCTCATTTACAAGCAAGATGGGGAGGTTTTTTCCCCATCGAACTATTTGTTAGAGTTACGATAATAAAATTATTGATTTTTCTCCCCTTTTCTCTATCTATAAAAGAGGGGTAATTCATTTTTTAATTTGAATTTCATTTTTATTGAAAGTAATAGATTCGATTTAAAGTTACTTAACTTTTTTTTATATTTCTATGAATTACTATAATTACTATATAGAATATATTCCTTATATTTCTATGAATTACTATAATTACTATAATTACTATATAGAATATATTCCCCATATATTTCCTGTTATCAACCCAATTAAATCAAGACTTTAGTGAGAATATTCTAGTGAGAATATTCTGTATGAATAATGTGTCAATTTTCAGTACCTTCGCCTTTCTATTTTTATCTTCATAGAAAAAAAATGCATTGGTAAATTTCTGAAATTCAATAAATGAGAAAAAGTTCATTAAAAAATGAAAACAAAAACATTTTTTAGGGTAGAACTTTCTGGTTACAAGAGTTCAATTCTAGGAGAACAGAAAATACACGAAAAACCCCAAGACGCTAAGACCCTAAACTAAAA